TGCTCATATAATCTCACTAAAGAAGGGGCCATCTTCATTGTTACTGTGCCGGCTGTTAAAATTAAGTCCGCTTGCCTAGGACTCGATCTTGGTACCAATCCATAACGATCAAAGTCGAATCGAGAGCCTATTAATGAAGCAAATTCAATGAAACAACAACTGGTACCGTAGAGAAGTGGCCATAAACTGGAGAGTCTTGACCAATTCGAAAGATCATTCGATGTAGTTGAAATAATTGAATTGGATGTTGTTTGGTCAAGTAATGGAAACTCAATGAAATTCATAACTGTCTCAATGTAATCTTTTCCTTCCTTTTTATTTGTATTGTCTGAATATTCAGTTAAGACCATTCTAATGCTCCTTTTCGCCATGCATAAACTGAACCAACAATTGGGATAAGTACGAAAATTAAAGCTTCTATAAATACAGATATACCCAATACATCGAAACTCATTGCCCATGGATAAAGAAAGACTGTTTCAACATCAAAAACAACAAAAACTAGAGCAAACATGTAATAGCGTATTCGGAATTGTAACCAAGCGTCCCCCATGGGTTCTATACCCGATTCATAACTAGAGAGCTTCTCTGGTCCTTTACTAATAGGCGCTAAAACTCCGGAAATAAAAAATGCTAAGATAGGAATAAGGCTTGATATTATCAGAAATACCCAGAAAATATCATATTCGTGAAGCAGAAACATAAATGAACTCCTATTAATGTGGAATAGGCTGAATTATTCCATTCGAATTGGAATTGGCAATTCATACAGAACTTATTAGGCGAAACAAGAACTTATTTTGATCAAATTGTCTAGTTTAGAGTTTATTTGATGTGGGGCATATCTTGTTTAAAGATTTATTCAACAGAATCCCACTTACATTTTTTTTTTCACTTCTATATTAGATATGATTTTGATGTAGACATAAGATGCTCTTACACAAACAAAACTTTCTCGCTCGGTTTCTTTAATTAAATACTAATACTACTTATACTATATATACTATATAGTTACTATATAGTAATAGTTAAGTAGTATAACTATGTTATAGTTATATAATTATTATAAGTATGTTATATAGTTATATATTAATTTATTAATTATATATTGATATTGATTATATATGAATATGAAATCCATAGTATGAAAGTATAAAATGAAATAATAGTGATATAATGTAATGAAAATGAAAAAATTGCAGTGGTTATAGTGGTTATATAGAGGAAAATGTCTAGGGATTTCTAGTTCTAGTATTATTATATTTTATATTTCATTTCAATTTAAAGTCTTTTTTCTTTTCATCAAAATTCAGGTAGAAAATCATTGCTTCTATTGATTCGATACGAATACGTAAATAGAATATAATGCATCGAACGATCATAATATTTTATCTTCTTTCCTAAGTCCTAGATTGAATTTCTATTTTTCTGAATTGATTCAATTCGCCTTGGGTTGTGAGGAACTTTTACATATAGAAACTAATATCTTTTTATTCTATATTCTATACCAAAAGAATTAGAGTGGAATAATGATTCCATTTCGTACCAATCTCGAGTACGAGTATTAGTATTAAAGAAAGATAGAAAGATCTCGATTTGGAATGAACCAAAAGACTTGTTTTTTTTGTTACGACAATAACACTTAGTAAGACTAAGACTGACCAAAAATAAAAATACAAGACCAAAAAAATAATAGGTTTTAGATCCATGTGACTTAAGATTTTATTTGGTTGGGTCCGGTTGGAGTTTTTAGGCAGCATCGTGCCATGATTTTCCCTTCATAAATATAAATTAACCGATATTGGGGATACCAACAAAAAAGTGTATCACTAACTCTTTGATCATGGACAGGAAAAGAGGAAAAAGTCATATGTAATTCATCCACGAAAATGAATGAAGAAGTCTGTTCATTTTGTCCGAGATTTTACAAATACCGTTTTTTTTTTTTATTGAAATGAATTATTGTTGTTTTTATTTTTGTCTTCCTATGTACTTACATCAACATGTGGTAATACTTTTATTTCTATGGACCAAGCAACCGGCCAATCCATAAACAAGTACTAATTAGGAAATAAAACCTCTACTAAATGAAAATAGAATGTCTATACTAAAACTAAAATTTTGTAGGGCTATACGGACTCGAACCGTAGACCTTCTCGGTAAAACAGATCAAACTTATTATTATCGAAATGATTCGAACTGTTTCAAAGACCCAACATGCATTTTGTTGCATTGGGCTCTTTCATTAACTGATGTAAAGATCAGTTAGTCCACCATATTTTGTCTTTCTTTTACAGGAAAATAAGAAGATAATGAGATGGCTCCATGTGCTCTGATTCGTTATTTATATTCTTATCTCGGAGCAATACCAAAGTTTTCAAAGAAGGGGTACCTTGACTTAGGTCTGCCTCCGGCCTGGATCAACTTAAGTTAAATGGAGTCTCTACCGCTCCGCTGCAAGAGTGAAATATGAGACTTCATACACCTTAAAGCTCATAGA